TGAAGACTTTTAACAATATTTATGGTATTGTTATGAAAGAGTACGAAAAAAAACTTTGGGATTGCTGAATCACAAACGAGATAAATATAAAAAGCAACGGAGCCATCATAGTATTTTTTAACTGTCCTGAAAGGAAGGATGGTAATTGGATCATTTGCCGATCCGGATCTGAGAAAATAAACCCTATATCTATATTTTTTTTTCTCTTTCTTTGATGGAAGGTCAAAGTGAATCCCATTGTGGAGCCGTATGCAATGTACAATGCCTATGCCTGTACGGTTGCTCAATTCTATCTTTTTTTTATTATTCTTTATCTCTTCTCTTTCACCTCATCATCCGAGATAGAGGAACCGGTATATCATCAGGGTAATGATACATCAACCTGCGAGTTCTTTTTATGAGGCACAAACGGGAGAATTTATCCTGGAAGCAGAAGAACTATTGAAACTGCGCGAAAGCATCACAAGGGTTTATGTACAAAGAACAGGCAAACCATTATGGGTTGTATCTGAAGATATGGAAAGGGATGTTTTTATGTCAGCAACAGAAGCCCAAGCCCATGGAATTGTTGATCTTGTAGCGGTTGACTAAAAATAACAGTAATCCTGCGCAAATCTGCAACTTGAGATTTTTTTTGACTTATTACTGGGTTTAATAATATTCTATTCATCTATTAAATAGAGAAGTAATTCATAAGCAAGCAGCCGGTTAGGATCGATCTAAACCAGCCCATTCATTATGTATACGATTCAACATGCCAACTATTAAACAACTTATTAGAAACACAAGACAGCCAATCAGAAATGTCACGAAATCCCCTGCTCTTCGGGGATGTCCTCAGCGCCGAGGAACATGTACTAGGGTGTATGTGCGACTCGTTCAGATCCTCGCTGGTACAAACTAAAGGAAACCCATTTTCCAGTATCAATGATCAGTACCAGTGAATAGGATAAAATGGAAGGAAAAAGGCCATTCACGATCTAAAAAAAAGATCTATTATATCCTTCTATTGTGTTGAAATTTATGGTTTCCATTGGTGCAAATCCAATCATTTCAATTTTGAATTGAAGATGAAAAAATCCCTCATTGGTAACAAATGGTTATCCATTAAGCGAGGGAAATCCTATTTTCAAAGTCGAAATCTTATGTCTCTACTCTTGCAAAAACGGACTAAGAGGGTCAGCTACCCAGCTAATCTTCATAATTAAATATCGTTACTGTATCAGTAGATCTCGTTGTGAAAGACCTATGACTAGATAATTGATGGGTAGAGCCAAAGAATGTGAACTGTACAAGTTACCAATAGCATTGATTAAATGAAGTAAGGGGCTCCGGTGTATAGAGAGGACCTCACCGTTTAAGACGTAACCATAGAAACGATGGAACCCACTCTTTCTTTAGTCATTTCTATTTTTTATGTTTTTTGATACCTAGTATCAATACAATTTCTTAGCTCGAGGTGAAATGCCTATAAAAAAAGACAAATTGTGGTCGGGAAGGTTATAGTAGCAAAAGCCATTGGAATTTTTAGTTTATACATTGGAAGAATCCGTTTTGTTATTAATAAACTAGGAAAGAGGAAAAGAATAACTGAAAGAAAAGAAATCAATTAGTTATTCATTAAAATTCATTTATTCAATGACCAGAATTAAACGAGGATATATAGCTCGGAGACGTAGAGCAAAAATTCGTTTATTTGCATCAAGCTTTCGGGGGGCTCATTCAAGACTTACTCGAACAATTATTCAACAGAAAATAAGATCTTTGGTTTCGTCTCATCGAGATAGAGATAGGCAAAAGAGAGATTTTCGTCGTTTGTGGATCACTCGAATAAATGCAGTAATTCGCGAGAATGGGGTATCTTATAGTTATAGTAGATTTATACACAATCTGTACAAGACACAGTTGCTTCTGAATCGTAAAATACTTGCACAAATAGCTATATTAAATAGGAATTGTCTTTATATGATTTCGAATGAAATCATAAAATAAGTAAATTCTAAGGAATCCGACGCAATATTTGAAATGGAGTTTCGCTGGAGAATGAACTCCGGGAGGGTAGAGTAGAAATTAATATGATAAAAAGAATATGATAAAGTCGCTCAAAATAAAATGAGTGAACACGCCGAATATTAAAAAAAAAAGATTTCTTCTTACCCATTCTTGTTTTTTTCTTACAATACGACAATCCAATCTGGATCCTCGAATTTTTCCGAACAAAACATCAATCTGTGTTTGAGTTCAAATTGGAATTTTGATTCAATTGAAGAGTAAGCTTATTTTTATTTATTTCTGGTTCTAAGACCAATAGTTCTGACGGTCGACTCGCCTCTTTCAAATTGTTTCTCATTATTAAGAAAAGGTAACAAAGATAAAATACGAGCTTGTTTTATAGCAATAGTAATTAATCTTTGTTGTTTTAAGGTCAATCTATTTACCCGTCTAGATAATATTTTTCCTTGTTCACTAATAAATCGACTAATTAAACTCATGTTTCTATAATCAATTCGATCCCCCGATTGGATCGGGGGCAAACGCCTACGAAAAGATCGCTTGGATTTAAGAAAGAATCGCTTGGATTTATCCATGGTTTGTTTATTCCTTATCCCGAAAATCCTATTTCAATCTGATCAAAAATGATTTAGGATTAAAAAAGAGGATTTTATTTTTTTTTATATTTTATATTAATATTTTAATTGAAGTTCTATTTTTAAGTTCTATTATAGATTTAAGCTATATTATTATAGAAATCTTGTTCGATATCTATATAATATGGTATTTCTAAATAAGGTATTTCTATATAATACTATGGTATATAGATAGAATATGCCCCCTTTCATGTTCCTTGTAAAAGTGACATACAAACACCTTGATTTGATTCGATCTATTTCTTTATCTCCCCGTGAATCGTATGTTTGTAACAATAGGGACAGAATTTTCTCAATTCTAATCGACTAGGAGTATTATGTCGATTCTTTTGAGTAATATATCTGGAAATGCCCCTTGATTCTTTAGTAACACCCTTTCGAACACAATTTGTACATTCTAAAATAACCGTTACGCGGACTTCTTTACCCTTGGCCATAAACCCCCTTTCTTTGAGTTTTTGATGAGTTTTTGATTCAACCAACTCTTCGATTTTCCGATTTAAAGGGAAAAAGGAAGGAAAAAAAAAATAGAAGTTGCTAACTCGAAATTATGAAAGATTATTTCGGTGCAATCACAACCCAATATACTAAGTAATAGTAAATAAATATTAAGTAAAATAATGATTTCGAACTCTATTCAGTTCTATTTAGAATAGAATTAGAATAGAATTCTATTCGAAGTAGAAGTATAGTATTTCATTTTACTATCTTGTATGATATTCTTGTCTTAGACACATTTTGCTTTCCGGTTTCACTAGATTATTTATCAATTGAATTGGAAAACCCGAATTTCGATGAGGTTGAATCTACTTTTTTATTTCTCTTTCCTCTTTTCTTTATTCTACTTACCTTCTTTATTTTACTTAATTGTATCTAATTTTATTTTATATAAAAGAAAAGAGGGGGAGGGATTAGTCACAGATCTTTTGATTCTCTCTCTAATCTTCTTCACCCCTTCCCATGTCAATAACTAGAATGAAAAAAAAGGGAATGTCAACGCATCCGGGAATAATCGATTGATCTCTATCAATAGACCTGCTAAAGCCCCGAACCATAGAGTACTTAGTACCGGTGCCACGGAAAGATATGTTTTTAGATCTCGCATTGAAAATCCTCCTTCTTTATTCTTTTTGTAATGTATAATGTTAATACATATATGATCAGCTGTATATGTAAGTAGTTAAGGACCGCTTGTATTTGTACACGGAATTCCTAATTCAAATTGAAATGTGCACTGATTCGGTAGATAAGATTTTCCCTTTCTGAAAACCGAAAAATACATCCCTTTCTGCCTGAGCATTCCAAAAAAATCTTCATTTTTTAGTTTTTTTACGATGGGTTTCATATATTTATTTCATAATATATATCTAATAATATAGATTAGATAATATCTATTAGAATATATATTAGATATATAAACCTTCTACTATTATTATATCTTATATGAGACCAAAAAAAAAGAAATGGCAAGATACCTTGTATGTATATCAATGGATAAAAAAAATGAGGATTTGTAAAACAAGACAAGGATTCTCTACAATGACACTGTAGACCAATTGAAAGGGATGTAGCGCAGCTTGGTAGCGCGTTTGTTTTGGGTACAAAATGTCACGGGTTCAAATCCTGTCATCCCTACCTATTACTTCTCCTCTGAGCAGTAATGAAATCGATTAAAATCGTGCATTAAAATCGTGCATACATAATAGTATATGATACTATATTAGTATATGATACTATATGCATATAAGATGTATTGGGGTTACAAAACAAAATACTCTTCTTTATAGTCTTATCTGTTGTGATAAAAAAGCGCTCTTAGTTCAGTTCGGTAGAACGTGGGTCTCCAAAACCCGATGTCGTAGGTTCAAATCCTACAGAGCGTGATTCGGGTCTTGGTTAGGTTAAGCCGAAAATGACACTCAAAAAATTGAACAGTAATCTGAATTTGACCTCCCGTGAATTAAAGAAAAGAGGAGGTCAATCAAAAAAAAGATGTTAATTAATCAAAAGTCCAACTGATCACCACGTCTATATTGTAAATACGCAGTTACAAATAATCCAGCTAAAGTAATAGGAATTAGACCTAAGACAATTCCAAATAGAAAAACTTCAATCATTTCAATTTGTTTGAAAGGGAAAAAGGAGAGGTAATATCTATTCCTAAATAGTAATCCGGATTGTCCATCAATCTCAATGACCACTAATTCAAAATTGATGCGGTAAGGAACTATAGAATATATGAATACCACAAAAAGAAATCTTTTTGTGAGTTGTATTCATTCAATTAATTTCAAATAAGTCGTATCTTGGTCAGACCAATAAATAGAGCTGAGGTTATAGTTAAAGCCGCTA